AGTATCGTATCTTATCATTATCAATAATTTTATATGTATCTTTTGAAAAAAAGTCAACCTTATTATTCATTGTTGATAAAAGTAAATTTTTATTGACTTTTTTTGGTGCTTCTTTTCCCCATAGAGATATTGAATAGAACAAATTATTTTTAGTGCTACTGTGATTTTGAAAATAAACGCGCAAATACCCATCAAAGGTAAGTAAATATACCCGAAACATATAAAATGCGGTTAATCCTATTGTGAAATAAGGTATTATTGCAAAAATTGGTGAATATAACCAACTATCATTAAGAATTTCATCTTTGGACCAAAAACAAGCAAGAGGTGGAATACCACAAAGAGAAAGTGTACCTAATAAAAAAGTAGTTCTTGTAATTGGAATATATTTTGTTAAACCACCCATAAGAGCCATATTCTGACTTTTTTCTGGTGAATATCCAACAATAGGTTCCATTGAATGAATAATAGATCCAGATCCCAAAAACAATAAAGCTTTAGAATAGGCATGAGTAATCAAATGGAATAAAGCCGCTCGATAAGAACCTATACCTAGAGCTAACATAATATAACCTAATTGAGACATTGTAGAATAGGCTAAACTTCTTTTAATGTCTCTTTGAGCAAGAGAAAAAGTAGCTCCTAATAGTACTGTTATTACACCCATTAAGGAAATGAAATTCATTATATAAGGTATGTCTATGAAAAGAGGAATAAGCCGAGCTACAAGAAAAATTCCTGCTGCTACCATAGTAGCAGCGTGTATAAGGGCCGAGATAGGAGTAGGTCCTTCCATGGCATCAGGTAACCATACGTGGAGGGGGAATTGTGCAGATTTAGCAACTGCACCGACAAATAATAAAGAGGCACACAAAGTAGCAAATAAGGAGCTGACCCCATTATTATGGATCAAGTTATTAGCTATTTTGAACAAATCCCGAAATTCCAAACTACCTGTTATCCAATAAAGACCTAAGATTCCTAATAATAAACCAAAATCTCCTACACGGTTAGTTACAAAAGCTTTTTGACAAGCACTTGCGGCAATTGGTCGTGTGAACCAAAACCCTATTAATAAATATGAACACATTCCCACTAGTTCCCAAAAAATATGAATTTGTATCAAATTAGAACTAGTAACTAATCCCAACATGGAAGTATTGGAAAAACTCATATAAGCAAAAAATCTCAAATATCCTTGGTCGTGAGACATATAATTGTCACTATAAATAAGAATCATGACTCCAACAGTAGTAATTAGTATTGACATAATAGAAGTAAGTGGATCGATCAAATATCCAAACTCTAAGGAAAAATCAATATCTATGGTCCAAGACCATAGATATTGATAAATAAAACTTCCATTTATTTGTTGAATAGACAGATTGGCCGAAAATCCCATAGCTATACTTAAGAGAAAAATACTAGAAAAAACCCATATACGACGAATATTTTTTGTTGCTGTCGGAATAAGTATAAGTCCAAATCCTATTGACATAGTAACTGTAAGTGGAAGAAAAGGTATTATCCATGCATATTGATATGTATGTTCCATAAGAAAACAAACAAATTGAGATTTTTTTTATAATTAAAAATTGTTTCCGATTCACCAATTCTTATCTCTTTCGAAAAGAACAATAAACGATAATAATGAAAAAAAAAAAATTAATTAAATATTAAAATTAATTTAATATTTAATTTAATTTTAATATTTAATATTAATATATATATTATTATATATATATATATTATTTTTATATATTTTATATATTATTTTATATTATTTGTTATTTTATGTTTATTTTATGTTTTTATTTTATGTTAAATGTTGAAAGTGAAAAAAAAACTATTATTCACAGAATAAAGTATAGATAATGATTAAAAAAAACGATCTATTCCGAACAATACACGTCTTTCACATACAACGATAAATAAAAATGAGTAACGCTTTTTTGAATGGCAGTTCCAAAAAAATGTATTTCTATGTCAAAAAAACATATTCGTAGGAATATTTGGAAGAAAAAAGGGTATTTAACTGCAGTAAAATCTTTTTCTTTAGCGAAATCGGTTTCTACCGGACATTCAAAAAGTTTTTTTGTGCGACAAACAAATAATAAAGTCTTGGGATAATTGGAATTGACATAGCCCGCTGAAAATTTTTTAAGATGAACGATTCACATTAATTAATGTATTGAACTACTCAATATTAGTTAGAACTAGCTGCTGTGGTATGTAGAATAAGAGTTTTCCGTATATTGGGTTCTTATTAAGAATAGTATTTTTTCCTATCCATTAACTATTCACAATAGAAAATCTTAATCCTATTTTTCTATTGTGAATAGTACAATTGCCATAGAAATTTCAACTCTTTTATTTTGTTATATGCCTAGCCTAAAACTTAATTGGTTTGGTAAATGTTACCTTATTTATATTATATACATATACACAATGAAGAGTATTAATACTTAATGATACTAAAGTATCGGAATCATTAGAAAAATTCCAAGTGGATTTAGTGATGAAATTGTAATACATATGAGATCTTATTTATTTGATTTTTTTCATTGAAAAAAAAAAATAGAAAGAAAAAGGACAATTCTTAATTCTATACCTTGACTGAGAGCAAAATTCTCGAAATTTCAACTGTATTGGGGGAACTTAATTTATAGTAAGTACGTGAAAGTTGATTGTAAAAACCGAACCTAGGACGATACTAACTAAGGATTATTTTATTGAGGATTAAAATATGAATTTAAACGAGTCTTTTTTTTTTCATCGATTCTAATGTTTCCTAAACTATATTGAATCCTTGATTCTTGACGATTCAACATGAAATGAATATTATTATTTCAAGTAAGCCGCCATGGTGAAATCGGTAGACACGCTGCTCTTAGGAAGCAGTGCTAGAGCATCTCGGTTCGAGTCCGAGTGGTGGCATCCTATAAAAGAGACACAATGTATCCTATAATGTATTCAATTTCTGATTTCAATTCTGTAATGGGACACTTTTTTTATGATATTTGTGACTTTAGAACATATATTAACTCATATCTCTTTTTCGATCATTTCAATTGTGATTACGATTCATTTCATGAACTTATTAGTCTACGAAATCGTAGGATTACATGATTCATCGGAAAAAGGGATGATAGCCACCTTTTTCTCTATAACAGGATTATTAGTTTCTCGTTGGATTTCTTCGGGACATTTTCCGTTAAGTAATTTATACGAGTCATTAATCTTCCTTTCATGTAGTTTCTTTATTATTCATATAATTTCCAAGAAATTGAACCATAAAAATGATTTAAGCACAATAACTACCCCAAGTACTATTTTTACTCAAGGCTTCGCTACGTCGGGTCTTTCAACTGAAATGCATCAATCCACAATATTAGTACTAGTACCTGCTCTACAATCTCAGTGGTTAATGATGCACGTAAGTATGATGTTATTGAGCTATGCAGCTCTTTTATGCGGATCGTTATTATCAATCGCTCTTCTAGTCATTACATTTCGAAACAACATCAATTTTTTTTGTAAAAGCAATAATTTCTTAATTAGATCATTTTTCTTTGGTGAGATTAAATACTTGAATGAAAAAAGAAGAAGCGTTTTTAAAAACACTTCTTTTCTTTCATTTCGAAATTTTTACAAATGTCAATTGACTCAGCGTTTGGATTATTGGAGTTATCGTATGATTAGTTTAGGGTTTACCTTTTTAACCATAGGCATTCTTTGTGGAGCAGTATGGGCTAATGAAGCATGGGGATCTTATTGGAGTTGGGACCCGAAGGAAACTTGGGCATTTATTACTTGGACCATATTCGCGATTTATTCACATACTAGAAAAAATCAAAGTTTACAAGGTACGAATTCGGCACTTATAGCTTCTATAGGATTTTTTCTAATTTGGATATGCTATTTTGGGGTCAATCTATTAGGAATAGGTTTACATAGTTATGGTTCATTCACATTAACATCTAATTGAATAAGCTACACGAAAAATACATAAGAATATCGTCCCATATATAACGAAAGTTTGCTTGTTCGAGTTTTTGTTTTGACAGGTTGTCAAAACAAAAACTCGAAATGCATCTCATTACAATTCTAATTCACTTTATTTTTTTGCATTGTACAGCGAACGATTTCAAAAAAAATCTTAAAATTAAAGAATTATAAAACTTTTTGTCTTATTAATGAAACACTATCTATAAAAGTAATTAGATAGGATAGCTTGTACCCTGTCAACTGATAACGAGAGAACGAAATCAGGATAAATACCAATCCCTATTACGGGTAGAAAAATACAAATTGAAACAAATAGTTCTCGTGGTCCAGAATCCAAAAAATGAGAGTGTGGAACATTGAATAGCTTGTATCCATAGAACATCTGACGTGACATAGATAATAAATAAATAGGAGTTAATATCACTCCAATTGCCATTACAAAAGTAATTAGTATTTTTGGCATTAAAAGATATTTTGGACTAGTAATTATTCCAAAAAATACTACTGATTCCGCAACAAAACCACTCATTCCTGGCAATGCAAGAGAAGCCATCGAGAAACTACTGAACATGGTAAATATTTTTGGCATTGTGATAGATATCCCTCCCATTTCGTCGAGATAAACAAGACATATTCTATCACAACTCGTTCCCGCCAAGAAAAAAAGTGCAGCACCAATAAATCCATGAGAGAGTATTTGTAAAATGGCTCCATTGAGTCCCATGTTGGTTATAGAACAAATTCCTATAATTATAAAACCCATGTGAGATACAGAGGAATAGGCTATTCTCTTTTTTAAATTGCGTTGACCGAGAGAAATTAAAGCTGCATAGATTATTTGCATCGTTCCAACTATTACCAACCAGGGAGAAAATATAGAATGAGCATGGGGTAATAGTTCCATATTGATCCGAATCAATCCATATGCTCCCATTTTTAATAAGATTCCGGCTAGAAGCATACATGTACTGTAATGTGCTTCTCCATGGGTATTTGGTAACCATGTATGCAGGGGTATAATCGGCGATTTGACAGCATAAGCAATAAAGAAACCAAAATAAAATATTATTTCCAATGCCACAGGATATGATTGATTAGTTAATCTTTCAAAATCTAATGTTGGTTCATTGGAACCATATAAACCCATACCTAGAACTCCTATTAAGAGAAAAATAGAACCCCCTGCTGTGTACAAAATAAACTTTGTAGCCGAGTAGAGACGTTTTTTTCCTCCCCACATGGATAAAAGTAAGTAAACAGGAATTAATTCTAACTCCCACATGATGAAAAAAAGTAAAAGGTCTCGAGAAGAAAATAATCCTATTTGACCACTGTACATTGCTAACATCAGGAAATAGAACAATCGTGAATTTCGCGTAACTGGCCAAGCCGCTAAAGTAGCTAAAGTAGTGATAAATCCTGTCAGTAAAATGGGTCCTATGGAAAGTCCATCGATTCCCAGTCTCCAGTGAAAATCAAAAATATCTATCCATTTATAATCTTCCTCCAATTGGATCAATGGATCGTCCAATTGGAAATGATAACAGAATGCGTAGGTTGTTAGAAGGAGTTCTAATAAACATATACAAATCGTATACCATCTAAACATCTTATTTCCTCTATGAGGAAATGAGAAAATTGAGGAACCCGCGAATATCGGCAAAACAACAAGTATTGTTAACCAAGGAAAATAACTCGTGATAAAGACAAGATATGTTTTGACCAGAAAAACCCGTGCTCGAAAAATTTTATCGAGTACGGGCTTTTGTCGGTAAAGAGGAATCAAATGATTCAAGTGGAGTTTTTTCTAACGTATCAATAAGATAGACCCATGCTGCGAGTTGTTTCATGCCATAAATAAACACGGACACTCAAAAAATCTGTTGGGCAGGCGGATTCACATCTCTTACAACCTACACAGTCCTCGGTTCTTGGTGCGGAAGCGATTTGCTTAGCTTTACATCCGTCCCAAGGTATCATTTCCAATACATCTGTGGGGCAGGCTCGTACACATTGAGTACACCCTATACATGTATCATAAATTTTTACTGAATGTGACATTGGATCTATAAATTCCAGTTTTGAGCATAAAAATTTTCGATCTGGTAAAATAAAATTAGTAGTAAATGAATCATACATTTATATTGTAGACACCAGACGAAGCAGTGGTTTATCAAAATTTTAAGAATCAATAGAAATATATTTCTAAATCTGTTCATGAGAAAAGTCCAAGAGACTTTGATTTCTCTTTCAACAACCATGATCATTTGAGTTGCACATGTGAATTCAAATTGACCAACAAATTGGTCAATATTTCAATATTAATTCAAAGTATTTATTTAATATGAAAATATTTATTATTCATTTATTATTCATATTATTCATTTATTATTCAATAGTTAATTAATTCAATACTTTCAATACTAAACTAAATTATATATATATATACTAAATTATATATATATATACTAAATTATATATATATATACTAAATTATATATATATATATTATATATTTTTATATATTTATATTTTATATTTTTAACATATTTTATATTTTTAACTAAATTATATATATATATTATATATTTTATATTTTTTTTTAAATATTTTTTTTTAATGTTATATTTATATTTGTTATATTTATATTATTAATTTTATTTACATTATTAATTTATATTATTCAAATTTATATTATTAAATATTATTAATATATTACTAAATAATATATTACTAAATATTATATTATTAATATTATTAATATATTACTAAATAATATATTACTAAATATTATATTATTAATATTATTAAATATTATTAATTAATAAAATATTTAATATAATAGAATATTTAATATAATAGAATATCTAATAGATTAATATTCTATGTGATATTATGTATCTTATGATCATAACTAATTATTCAACAAATTCGATTGATTGATACGAGTTGATTTTCTGTTACGATGGATTGATGAAACAATAGCTAGCCCAATAGCTGCTTCAGCAGCCGCAACAGCTATAACAAAGATTGAGAAAATGTCGCCTTTTAATTGGCGACTATCAAATATATCAGAAAATGTTACGAGATTGATATTAACCGAATTGAGTATAAGCTCAAGACACATAAGTGCTCTAACCATCTTTCGACTTGTGATCAATCCATAGATACCGATAGAGAATAAATAGACACTCAAAAAAAGTACATGCTCGAACATCATTGACTAACTCCTTATCAATCTCGATTCATTTCAATATGAACAACAATTCAACCGATTCGATTGATTAGAATAGAACGATTACAGAATAAAAGAAGGTATTGGCAATAGATGGGTTTAATTAAAAACCTTATAAAAACCTTAAACCTTTCCATTTATTTTTTTTTTATTTATTTAGAAATTTATAAATCTTAGAATTTAATTCTAATCTAAGTATTTATTATTGACGAGCCATAGTAATTGCACCTATCAAGGAAACTAAAAGAATTATGGAAATGAGTTCAAACGGAAGATAAAAATCTGTTGATAAATGAATCCCAATTTGTTGAATGTTACTTATTAGGTCCTGTTCTATAATCTGGCTTGATCTTGTAGTCCAAAAAATTCCGTACCATGACGTATCTGGGATAATAGTAATTAGTGAAAAAAGAATACTTGTACAAACCAGTGAAGTGACCCCATCTCCAATGGTCCAAAAATAGGAATCATTGAAATATTCTGAACCATTCATGAACATTACAGCAAATATGATTAAGACATTTATGGCTCCAACATAAATAAGGAGCTGTGCGGCAGCTACAAAATAGGAATTCGATAGAATATAGAATAAGGATATACAAACAAGAACCAATCCCAACGAAAAGGCAGAAAAAATGGGATTGGTAAGTAATACTACTCCCAGACCTCCTAATACAAGAACTGATCCAAAAAATACTACAAGAATATCATGTATTGGTCCAGGTAAATCCATTATTAAAATGAGAAATTAATAAATAAATCGAAATATTTCATGACCTTACTGAATGGTCCAGGAAAGGAAAAGGGGTAACCCCTTTTTTCTTGTATATGATACATTCCTAATTGAATTAAAACTTTTTTTTTATATGGATTAATGTAGATATAGATAAAATTATCGAGAAAAGAGTAATGGGGATTGTATATTTCGAAATCATCACGAAAAATAAAATATATTCTCAGTTTAAATCAAAGAATAATTCTCAACAATCAATAATTATTAGTTATTTTTTGTAGTTACTGACTAAACAAAATAAAAAAAGATTGGGTCTTTTATATCAAAACAAAATCTTAGTAATTGGTAATCGTTCTTGAATCAAAGGGTTTATCTTTGTCTATTTTGATTTGAGTTGAATTCATAACTGTTTGAATTGTGTAATCTCCAATTATTGATATTGGTAACCGACCCAAAGCAATTTGATTATAATTCAATTCGTGACGATCAGAAGTAGAAAGTTCATATTCTTCAGTCATTGATAAACAGTTTGTTGGACAATACTCGACACAATTACCACAAAATATACAGACCCCAAAATCAATACTGTAATTAAGCAATTGTTTTTTTTTAATATCTCTTTCAAATCGCCAATCAACAACGGGTAGATCTATCGGGCATACACGAACACATACTTCACAAGCAATACATTTATCAAATTCAAAGTGGATTCGACCACGGAAACGTTCTGATGTGATCGATTTTTCATAAGGATATTGAATAGTTATAGGTAAACGATTTGTGTGGGATAAGGTAATTACGAAACTTTGACCAATATACCTTGCAGCTCGTATTGTTTGTTGACTATAATTCATGAACCCAGTCACCATAGAGAACATATTGTAAATATCCAGGAATAAATTGATGTTTCTTTCTCTTGTTTGAAAGAGGTTATGAATCTGGAATATCGTTATCGTATTTTCTTATTTATAGTGAAACAAGTTGGGAAGAAGTTGTCAATAATAGATTACCTAAAGAAATAGGTAAAAGAAATTTCCATCCAAGATTTAATAGTTGGTCCATTCTTATCCTAGGCAAAGTCCATCTTGTTGTGATAGGAATGAACAGAAACAAATAGGCTTTAGCTAATGTAATAAAGATACCAATTATCATTCCAAAAACTCCGGCCATTTTATTTATTCCGAAAAGTTCAGGAATAGATATGTACGGAATAGAAAAATTCCACCCACCTAAGTAAAGAACTGTTACAAATAATGAAGAAAGTAATAGATTTAGGTAAGAAGCAATATAAAATAAACCAAATTTGATACCTGAATATTCGGTTTGATAACCTGCTACTAATTCCTCCTCTGCTTCCGGTAAATCAAATGGCAATCTCTCACATTCGGCTAGAGAAGAAATTAGAAAAACAATAAACCCTATAGGTTGACGCCACAGATTCCACCCCCAAAAACCATATTTTGACTGCGCTTCAACTATATCAACTGTACTTGGACTATTAGATAATCATAGTCGATAATAACATCACTGTTCCCATCGCTATTACAAAACCGTACATGAAACTTCAGCTTCATACGGCTCCTCTATGGCCACAAATAAATGTAAGGACTGGTTCGGTATTTTCGCCCTCTTTGTAGGATAGATCGAATAAAGAAAAGATACATCGGAGAGTCCCAAATTAGACCAATGGAATTCTGTCCGCTAGAATAAGAAAAAAAGTGCTTTCGAATTGATCTCATCCTTATAATGATAATTTTTCTTTGTTCGGTAATAACTTAATCTTTCAATAAAATATTCGTTATCAATATATATATATATAATATAATTCAATAAAATATTCGTTATCAATATATATATATAATATTATATATAATATAATATAGGCATTAGTAATAGGCATTAGTATAGGCATTAGTTCATGAATCATGATAAGAATTTCGTATGTATAAATACGGATATAGGAAAGAAAGAATAAATAAAGATCTTTTTTTTATAAAAATTTTTATTCATTCATTCGATTATTGCATTCCATTTCTTTTGTTCCTGTTCTTCTGTCTCAGAAGAAGATATTTAGAAAAAAATAAAGGATTAATTCGTTCTTGATAGTTATTTCTTTAATCAGTGAATAGGAGCATACTCGAGATCGGAATCGTAGGGAGGTACTTCTTGATCATTTCTACCAACTTAAAGCCCTTATTATGATTCGTTTTATGCAGAAATATCTCTTTTTTTGATACCTTACATTATCCCCATTACTAATCCTTTGTGTACCTTGGTGTTCCTAACTGTCCACCGATTTTTGATTGATCCCCGGTATGTTAATACATAGAAGGCAGTAGTGGAAACTCCATACAGTTGATCTTTTGCACCCGCTTCAAGATATGATGACTAATCAACGAATCTCAATCTTGGGGTAAACAGTTTACGCTGCTTATGTTTACTTTAACTTCATTCTTGTACATAGGGAATGAGATTTTCTCTTCTTACTGCAAATTTATATTTATAAGCTGTTTTGTTTCACTCATATAACTATCTGGTTTAACTCATTGATGAATAAAAAAAAATATCTATTCAATACATTCAACCTCTTTTCTTTATTTATTTCTAGGAAAGAGGTAAAAGTTCATGTTCCAACGAATCACACGTAGAGATATTGATAACACACATAGAGTTAATGGTATTTCATAACTAATAGATTGAGCAGCAGCTCGTAGACCACCTGAAAAAGAATATTTATTATTCGATCCATATCCTGACATAAGAAGCCCAATAGGGGCAATACTTGAAATGGTGATCCATAAAAAAACACCTATACTGAGATCACCTAAAACAAGGCGGTACCCAAAAGGAATTACTAAATAACTTAGTAGAATTGATATGACCGCTATAGACGGTCCGACACTAAACAAACGAATATCTCCTCTAGATGGGAGTATGTCCTCCTTAAAAAGTAATTTAGTCCCATCTGCTAAAGCTTGAAGAATTCCCAACGGACCAGCATATTCAGGCCCAATACGTTGTTGTATCGTTGCAGATATTTCTCTTTCTAACCATACAATTACTAGTACCCCTATTATGATTCCAAATATAAGGGTAAAAATGGATACAAACATCCATATGAGTCCATAGATTTCTTTTATGGATTCCAATGTAGAAAAAGAATTGATAGCTTGTACTTCTGTCGTATCAATTATCATTTCAACGATCAACTTCTCCCATAATGATATCTATACTACCTAGTATCGTCATGATATCAGCCAATTTCATTCTTTTAACTAGCTGAGGAAGAATTTGCAAATTGATGAAACCGGGTGGACGAATTTTCCATCTCCAGGGGAAAATGCTATTATCCCCTATCAAATAAATTCCTAATTCTCCTTTTGGGGCTTCTACTCTGACATAAAGTTCTTGTTTCGACAATTCAAAATTGGGTGAAGGTTTTTTACTAATAAATCTATATTCAAAATCATTCCATTCGGAATTTTTTGCTCTATCAAAGCGTCGGACTTCTAAATTCTCATAGGGACCTCCAGGAATTCCTTCTAGAGCCTGTTGAATAATTTTTATGGATTCCCCCATTTCACCTATTCGTACTAAATAACGAGCTAATGAATCTCCTTCTTTTTGCCATTGGACTTCCCAATCGAATTCATTGTAACACTCATAATGATCAACCTTACGAAGATCCCATTGGATTCCGGAAGCTCGTAACATTGGTCCTGATAAACCCCAATTTATTGCTTCCTCTCCACCAATAATGCCCACTCTTTCAACTCGTTCCAAAAAAATGGGATTCCGTGTAATAAGTTTTTGATATTCAACAACTCCTGTTAAAGAATAATCGCAGAAATCCAAACATTTATCTATCCAGCCATGAGGTAGATCAGCAGCTACTCCTCCGATGCGGAAATAATTATGCATCATTCGCATACCTGTGACGGCTTCGAATAAATCATATAACAATTCTCTCTCTCTGAAAATATAGAAAAAAGGAGTCTGCGCACCGATATCTGCCATAAAAGGCCCAAGCCATAACAAATGAGAAGCTATACGGCTCAGCTCCAGCATAATTACTCTGATATAACTGGCTCTCTGAGGTACTTGAACATTTTCCAATTGTTCTGGTGCATTTACCGTTATTGCCTCTGTGAACATAGTAGCTAAATAATCCCAACGTGTTACATAAGGAAGATATTGTATAATTGTTCGGTTTTCCGCTATTTTTTCCATCCCTCTGTGTAAATATCCCAATATGGGTTCACAATCAATAACATCTTCACCATCGAGAGTAACGATCAGTCGAAGAACACCATGCATTGATGGGTGGTGAGGACCCATATTGACTATCATGAGATCTTTTCTTGTAGCCGGTATAGTCATATTTTTTCTTCCTTAATTCATTATTCCACGAATTCACGAGGTTCATCAAAATGAAAAATCTAATAAAATAAATAACTATTAAAATAAAAAATAAAATAAATAAAAAAAAAAAAAAAATTCAAACGATTAAATTAACGAGTTTTTGGCTCCCGAATATCCAACTGATCCATTAATTTCTTATAACGGACTCTATTTTTCTTTGACAAATAAGCCAGGAGCCGTTGACGTTTTCCCAGAATTATTCGTAGACCTCTTTGGGATAAAAAGTCTCTTTTGTGCAATTCCAAATGTGAAGTAAGTCTACGCATCTTGCTGGTGAAACTTAATACTTGAAATTCAACAGAACCCTTGTTTTCTTCTTTTTCTTCTTGTGAAATAACTGAGATGAATGAATTTTTGATCATAAAAAATTTTTCTATCTTTTTTTTCTTTCCCATGGATTTATTTTACTTTACCGAATCGATCAGGAAAAATCAAAATAATAATCTTTATGCCAGTTATTTTAATCTAGTACACACAAAAATTTTGATTTTTTCTCTTTCTTTTCTACATTCATGGAAGAGAATAATTTCTTTGTACCTAAAAAGATTCTGCCGATTTCGTCCTAGATCCAATTGAGTTGATACGCCATTAGATCCGTGTCATGTACCAGAATGTAATACAGCGTATATGTATATCTTTCGGCTTTTATCTACCGAAAAATATCACAGATATATAGGAAATATACTATTAACAAATTCTGAATCGTGGATACATATATATCCTTGACATACTGAAACGATTGCCATTATTGGTATTAAACCAATAGCGATTCATACAAGCTAAATCTTCTAACCGGTAATTGGGCCAAAGAAACAATTTGCATTTAATGAATTTATTTGTATCTGTATTAGTATTAAAATGCTTGTCCTCATTCAAAAATTTTCCAGAGTTTCTTATGTTGTTTTCATTGCAAAATACTAGATTTCTATCCACAAAATTCCAATTACGAAAATTAAAACAAATTAGAATTCTCAATTCTCTACGACGTCTAGGAGATAGAATATTTTCAGGAACAAAGAAATCATAATTACTTTTGTCTCCATCCACAAGCATATTGCCATGTCTTGCAACGGATTTATCAAAATTATTCTTATCAACACATCTTTTTTTTATCCATTTTCTGTTAGTTTGGTGCTTAATTTTATCGATCAATGAAATACCTAGGGTTTGATATATAATCAATTTTCCATACCTTTTTATAGATAAACGAATCGGTTCGATAATCAATATTCCCTTTTTTCTCAATTCTGTAAGAACTTTATTTTTCTGAGTTAGCATTATATCCAGACTTATTTCTCCTCTTTTAATCGAGGATATAGCAATTTTCCTTGGATTTATCAGTCTAAGTAGGAGACAATATACCTTGATATTATTGATCATTCTTTGATTCAAGGAGTTATCCCATCTTAATTGAAAAAGGAAATATTTTTTCAGGAATAAATCTAGTCCTGCTTCCTTATTTTTCTTGGATTGTTTTTTCTTTTTACCTTTTTTAATGTCTGATTCCGTGTAATTGTCTTCAACATTTTTTTGTTTTCGTAGATCTGATCGAAGATTTTCTTGTCCCTGTTGTTCGTTTTTTTCTTGGGTGGAATTTTCTAATTTAAGATATTCTTTTTGATTAGATGATATCGGAAGATTTTTTTTTTTATTTTTATTTATGTTGATGCTTTTATTTTGACTAATATTGTCATAGAAATAAAAATTAAAAAGAAGTAATTTGATTGGTATGATCCATGGTTTAATCTTATATGCATCAAAAAGTGGCACAAATTCTGGGAAGAACGGGGGTTTTAGATTTGATATGGTACAATAAACCTTTTCTTGATTCATTCCCATCCAATCAAAAAAGTTTTTTTTTTGATGGGATGGTTTAATTCCTTGATGAATTGTCTTAGAAAAAATATCTTTTTTTTTCAATTTTTTGAGAATTTTGTTTTCAGTCTTAGTATTTTTCTCAATTTTGGTGCTGATATGCGTATTAGTCCAGGTCTCAATGTCGATATTTTTTCTAAGACAAATATGGAGAATTCTACAATCAAAATATTTTCTATCCAGATTTTTATGTGTAGCAATAATATATTCCTTTTCTAGATAATTACTAATAGCTATACTTACCAATACATAAAATGATTCGGGTTTCAGTGTATTGAAATTGTATGGAATTTCTTGGTTTCCTTTTACTTGTAATGTTGATTCATAAATATATGAGTCCTTCCTATTCCCATAATTCATATATTTATGTGATAAAAGATAATATCTGTAGTGTTTTTTAAATTTTTCTTTTTGACTCGTCAATGAATCCACTGCCAACGTATAGTAATTTTTTTTTATGTAATGAATTAATTGGTCTTTTTCTTTTTTATGTGAATCAAATTTAATTGAGTTTTTATTTTGAATCGTAGAACGTTGGTTGATTCTATTTCGCCATTTTTGAGGTACTAATCGAGACCATTTTGTCTGAGATAAATTGTATTGATAATGGCCCTTTAACCAGTTTTTCCATTCATTTTTTCCAGACTTATAAATTTGCTTTGATTTGGAATCAAATATTTCTCGTGTCATACAATAATCCTTGATTTTATCCTTAATAAAAGAATGGTATTGAAGTACAGATCTCAAGTGATCCTTGTTAAGTAATTGGGTTTGTGATAATTTGTAAAATACATATGCTTGGGACAAGGAGGATAAATCATAATAATAATAATAAATATTATTATTACTGATATTAGTATTAGAAATAGTATTAGAAAACGATTTTTTTATAGTCGAAATAAAGTTCATTGTATTTTGATCTGTTTCATCAATTCCTTCTCGATTTGTTTCATCGTTGTAAATCGATTTTGTGATAATTTTTTTTGTTGATTCAAAAAAAAATTGTGCATTGATCCTAAAAATAGTAATCATACGTAGAAAGATATCTATGTATATTTTTTCAATGAATGATTTCATAAAAAAATTTAATTTATGTATAAATCGGATCTTTTTTCTTTTAAATATCTGCAAAATATGTTTCTGTGATTCCGATTTTTTATCATCACAAGTTAGAACTATTTTTTTCTTGTCTTTTGTGATTCGTTCTAGTTCTATTTGATTCCTGATTGTGACTGTCCTATCAGCAAGATACTTTAGTTTTTTTTCTATGAGTGAGTAATTTGCCCGACTCATGGATCGAATTCGAATGGTTGATTCGCGAATAATCTTATTAGAATCTCTTACATTTTCATTCGGTTTATATACTTTTACCTTACTCAATTCAAATAAGAAAATGGGGTTGACTTTTTCAAGTTCCTTCATTTTTTGTTTTATAAATAGAACTATTTTGATACATATTTTTTTTTCTTTAAAAACTTTTAGAACGAAAAGAAAATTCTTTTTTACTTTTCTAATTTTTTTTATAATTTTTTTTTGGAGTTCTTTATAAATGGGTTCAAAAAAAGAAGGTCGTTTTCGGGGAGAACCAAAAGGAACTTCTGTTTCCATTCCCCAAATTGTTAAAAAAGAAAAATTTTGTTTTTTTCTTTTTTTTTTCATTGGATCTCTATGATGAGATCGTTTTTTAGATTTTTGCCAAGGTTTAAGAAAGAAAGGAAATAGAATCCTTATCTGAATACCGTTTGTTAACCAATCTTTTGGAAATTCTGTTTCCGATAATTGAATACCATTATAGGTGCATTTAACATATATTTCTCTATTCCATTCCTTCCAATCCTCATACCACTCGGGTAATTGGAATAATAACATACGACCAATATTTTTAGCTATTATCAATGAAGGCAATACAATGTATTTTCTAAGAAAGGATTGGATTACTAACATCAAACCTCTTATTGCTTGAGCAAATATAATGTTTTCCCAACTTTCTGATATTGCTGTCCGTTCATTTTCCTCTTTTTTCTTCTCGTTTCTTTTTTTATTTTTTTTTGTCTCTTTCTCCTCAAAATTGGAAATTTTCAATTCCGGTTCTCTCTCAACCGAATTCCTAAAAATGAGATTCATCATTTCAGAGATATCAAAAAAATAAAAAAAAAATGTTTTGTCTATTCGATCAAAAAAAAGGGGGGAATGCACATTTGCTTGAAACATTTTCCAAATAACTGTTTTATGTCTTTGAGTACGCATGGATCCTTTTATTAAATCCCTACGAAAATCCGATTGTTGCGGGTAGCGTATCAAAGCTTCTGTTTCATCACTATTATCTTCTGTTTCATCACTATTATCTTCTGTTTCATCACTATTAATAGTATTATTCGTATTAGTAATAGAATTGGTATTATTCTCATTATCAGCATAAATTATCACAAGTTTGGCTTTTCTTGTACGAATTTCATAATCTTCTATCGCTTTTTCCTCATTTTCTTCCTCCTGTTCTTCCAGAATATTGGTCAATTTATATGACCATTGAGAAACCTTTTTACTGATTTCTTCTATTCCAATAGATTTATTTCTAGTTGTTGTTTGATCATTTGGATCAATTGTAATTATATCGAATACAAATTTCAAAGATTTTGCTTGATTTTCTGAATCAATTTTTCTTTGTTCTGCCAATAAAGAACAATTTTTCTTTGAAAAATTGGGTGTGAATTCAAAAGAAAATGAATTTAAGGAATTACCAATATAATTAAAAAATGATTTACCACCATCAAGCGAATTCTTTTGATGTTCAAATTCTCGGAAATTATTAGGAAGTAACTCATGGATCTTATTTATCCAAAGACTTTTTATGGAATATTCCATATAAGGGATTAAATCATTCATGGTTGTACATAAATAAGATTTTTTTATTGATCCACGGCATGGTCCACTCAATAAAGGATCATATGCTTTGGTCAAGCATTTTTGTTTATTCTCATGATTGCAAAATCTAGTCCTTTTTTCGAGCATCTCTATAGCAATAAATCCCTTTTCTTTTTTTTCTTTTTCTATAGCTTTAGCTTTTATTCGACTTATTAATTCATTTATCAAGTTGTATTTTTTTTGTTCATTGGTATAAACCCAATAATTATACAGGTCTCCATGGGATAATTTTTTTGTCGTGTACAAAGACATTTTTCGTTCTATCATTTCCGAAAAAGTCGATAAACTAGGTGGATATGTAAAAG